GCTAGCGTAGCTTAATACAAAGCATAGCACTGAAGATGCTAAGATGAGTCCTAAAAAACTCCGCATGCACAAAGGCATGGTCCCGACCTTACTATCAGCTCTAACTCAACTTACACATGCAAGTCTCCGCAACCCAGTGAGTATGCCCTCAATCCCCCGCCCGGGGACGAGGAGCGGGCATCAGGCACAAACATTTAGCCCAAGACGCCTGGCCTAGCCACACCCCCAAGGGAATTCAGCAGTGATAAACATTAAGCCATAAGTGAAAACTTGACTCAGTTAGTGTTAAAAGGGCCGGTAAAACTCGTGCCAGCCACCGCGGTTAGACGAGAGGCCCCAGTTGATAATACAACGGCGTAAAGGGTGGTTAAGAACAAGTAAAAATAAAGCCAAATGGCCCTTTGGCCGTCATACGCTTCTAGGTGTCCGAAGCCCTAACACGAAAGTAGCTTTAATAAACCCACCTGACCCCACGAAAGCTGAGAAACAAACTGGGATTAGATACCCCACTATGCTCAGCCGTAAACTTAGACATCCGACTACAATTAGATGTCCGCCAGGGTACTACGAGCATTAGCTTAAAACCCAAAGGACCTGACGGTGTCTCAGACCCCCCTAGAGGAGCCTGTTCTAGAACCGATAACCCCCGTTAAACCTCACCACTCCTAGCCATCCCAGCCTATATACCGCCGTCGTCAGCTTACCCTGTGAAGGTAATAAAAGTAAGCAAAATGGGTACAACCCAGAACGTCAGGTCGAGGTGTAGCGCATGAAGTGGAAAGAAATGGGCTACATTTTCTATCATAGAATATTACGAATATGCACTATGAAATAATGCTTGAAGGAGGATTTAGTAGTAAAAAGGAAATAGAGTGTCCTTTTGAACCCGGCTCTGAGACGCGTACACACCGCCCGTCACTCTCCCCTGTCAAAACGCACCCAAAATACCTAATAATCTAGCACTGACAAGGGGAGGCAAGTCGTAACACGGTAAGTGTACCGGAAGGTGCACTTGGATCAAACCCAGGGTGTGGCTGAGTCAGTCAAGCATCTCACTTACACCGAGAAGACATCCATGCAAATTGGATCGCCCTGAGCCAAACAGCTAGCTTATTTACCAAAACTAACCAAACAATATAAATAAAATAAAATAGATAAAACACCAAAAACTAAATCATTCTTTTACCTGAGTATGGGAGACAGAAAAGGTCCAACCAAAGCAATAGAAACAGTACCGCAAGGGAAAGCTGAAAGAGAAATGAAACAACCCATATAAGCACAAAAAAGCAAAGATTAAACCTTGTACCTTTTGCATCATGATTTAGCCAGTAAATTCAAGCAAAGAGACCTTTAGTTTGAAACCCCGAAACCAGGTGAGCTACCCCGAGACAGCCTATTAAGGGCCAACCCGTCTCTGTGGCAAAAGAGTGGGAAGAGCTCCGGGTAGAAGTGACAGACCTACCGAACCTGGTGATAGCTGGTTGCCTAAGAAACGAATAGAAGTTCAGCCTCGTACACCTCAAATCAAACAAACTCAAAACAAGACATCCAGAGAAATACACGAGAGTTAGTTAAAGGGGGTACAGCCCCTTTAACAAAGGATACAACCTTACCAGGAGGATAAAGATCATAATGTACAAAACATACTGTTCTAGTGGGCCTAAAAGCAGCCACCTAAATAGAAAGCGTTAAAGCTCAGACAGAAATAAGTTTATTATTCTGATAAACAATCTTACTCCCCTAAATTCTATTAGGCTAATCCATGCCCCCATGGAAGAAATTATGCTAAAATGAGTAACAAGAAGGCCCGCCCTTCTCCTAGCACAAGTGTAAGCCAAACCGGACAAACCATTGGCAACTAACGAACTCAACCCAAGAGAGTAATGTGAACCATAAAAAAACCAAGAAAACCCCACAACCCAATCAATCGTTACCCCCACACTGGAGTGCTACTTAAAAGGAAAGACTAAAAGAAAAGGAAGGAACTCGGCAAACACAAGCCTCGCCTGTTTACCAAAAACATCGCCTCCTGCAACACAACTATGTATAGGAGGTCCAGCCTGCCCAGTGACTACAAGTTCAACGGCCGCGGTATTTTGACCGTGCAAAGGTAGCGCAATCACTTGTCTTTTAAATAGAGACCTGTATGAATGGCCAAACGAGGGCTTAACTGTCTCCCCTTTCCAGTCAGTGAAATTGATCTGCCCGTGCAGAAGCGGACATAATAATACAAGACGAGAAGACCCTTTGGAGCTTAAGGTACAAAACTCAACCACGTCAAGCAACTTAATAAAAAGCAAAAACCTTGTGGAACATGAGATTTTACCTTCGGTTGGGGCGACCACGGAGGAAAACAAAGCCTCCAAGTGGATTGGGAAAACCTCCTAAAACCAAGAGAGACATCTCTAAGCCACAGAATATCTGACCAAACATGATCCGGCCACCTAAGACCGATCAACGGACCAAGTTACCCTAGGGATAACAGCGCAATCCTCTCCCAGAGTCCATATCGACGAGAGGGTTTACGACCTCGATGTTGGATCAGGACATCCTAATGGTGCAGCCGCTATTAAGGGTTCGTTTGTTCAACGATTAAAGTCCTACGTGATCTGAGTTCAGACCGGAGCAATCCAGGTCAGTTTCTATCTGTAACGCTACTTTTCCTAGTACGAAAGGATCGGAAAAGAGGGGCCCATACTTAAAGCACGCCCCACCCCTAATTTATGAAAACAAATAAATAAAGCAAAGGGAGAGCCAAAATCCCAGCTATCCAAAATAAGGACATACTGGGGTGGCAGAGCATGGTAAATTGCGAAAGGCCTAAGCCCTTTTAGCCAGAGGTTCAAATCCTCTCCCCAGTTCATGCTAAACACCCTAATAACCCACCTAATCAACCCACTAGCCTACATCGTACCAGTCCTCCTGGCAGTAGCCTTCCTAACACTAGTTGAACGAAAAGTACTAGCCTACATACAACTACGAAAAGGACCTAACGTGGTAGGACCTTACGGACTACTACAACCCATCGCCGACGGAGTAAAACTATTTATCAAAGAACCAGTCCGCCCATCTACATCATCCCCATTCCTATTCCTGGCCACCCCAATACTTGCACTGACCCTAGCCATAACCCTATGAGCACCTATACCAATACCTCACCCCGTAACTGACCTAAACCTGGGAATCCTTTTCATCCTAGCCCTATCAAGCCTTGCAGTATACTCAATCTTAGGATCAGGATGAGCATCAAACTCAAAATATGCACTAATTGGAGCTCTACGGGCCGTAGCCCAAACAATTTCCTACGAAGTAAGCCTAGGACTCATTCTCTTATCAGTAATTATCTTCTCAGGAGGATATACACTACAAACATTTAACATTACCCAAGAAAGCATCTGATTACTCGTACCCGCCTGACCACTAGCTGCAATATGATATATTTCAACACTAGCTGAAACAAACCGAGCACCATTTGACCTAACAGAAGGAGAATCAGAACTAGTCTCTGGCTTCAACGTAGAATATGCAGGCGGACCATTCGCCCTCTTCTTCCTGGCCGAATATGCCAACATCTTACTAATAAATACTCTATCTGCCGTATTATTTCTAGGAGCCTCGCACATTCCAAGCATCCCAGAACTCACAACTATTAACCTAATAACTAAAGCTGCACTACTATCAATTCTATTCCTATGAGTACGAGCCTCCTACCCACGATTCCGATATGACCAACTAATGCATCTAGTATGAAAAAACTTCCTCCCCCTCACACTTGCCTTCGTACTATGACACACCGCCCTGCCAATCGCACTGGCAGGACTCCCCCCACAACTATAATCAAGGAACTGTGCCTGAATGCCCAAGGACCACTTTGATAGAGTGACTTATAGGGGTTAAAATCCCCTCAGTTCCTAGAAAGAAGGGAATTGAACCCATACTCAAGAGATCAAAACTCTTGGTGCTTCCTTTACACCACTTTCTAAGGCGGAGTCAGCTAATCAAGCTTTCGGGCCCATACCCCGAACATGACGGTTAAAGTCCCTCCTCCGCCAATGAACCCTTACGTACTTGCAATCCTACTATCCAGCCTAGGACTAGGAACCACCCTGACCTTTGCTAGCTCACACTGACTACTAGCTTGAATAGGATTAGAAATTAATACCCTAGCAATCACCCCACTAATAGCACAACACCACCACCCACGTGCAGTAGAAGCAACTACAAAATATTTCCTAACCCAAGCCACAGCAGCAGCAATAATTCTGTTCGCAAGCACAACAAATGCCTGAATAACAGGAGAATGAAGCATTAACGACCTATCAAACCCTATCGCCAGCACAATATTCATAACTGCTTTAGCCCTAAAAATTGGACTCGCACCAATACACTTCTGAATACCAGAAGTCCTACAAGGACTTGACCTCACAACGGGCTTAATCTTATCTACCTGACAAAAACTTGCCCCATTCGCACTAATTATCCAAACAGCCCAAACCATTGACCCAATACTACTAACCCTATTAGGAATTATATCCACACTAGTAGGAGGATGAGGAGGACTAAACCAAACCCAACTACGAAAAATCCTAGCCTACTCTTCAATCGCGCACATAGGATGAATAATCATTATTATTCAACACGCCCCACAACTTACTCTAATCGCACTAGGAACATACATTATTATAACATCCGCAGCATTCCTAACCCTCAAAACATCATTCACCACTAAAATTAATACACTCGCAACAACCTGATCAAAAAACCCAATCCTGGCATCAACCACCGCTCTAGCACTACTATCACTAGGGGGTCTCCCTCCACTCACAGGATTCCTACCAAAATGACTAATCCTACAAGAACTGACAAAACAAGACCTTCCAATTATCGCCACAATCATAGCCCTAGCCGCCCTAATCAGCTTGTACTTCTACCTGCGACTATGTTACGCAATAACATTAACCATTTCACCCAACACAACCAACTCAACCACCCCCTGACGAACCCAGACAACCCAAAATTCCCTACCCCTAGCCCTATTTACCACAACCGCCTTGGGACTACTACCAATAACCCCAGCTATTATAATACTAACCACTTAGGGACTTAGGATAATATTAGACCAAAAGCCTTCAAAGCTCTAAGTAGAAGTGAAAATCTTCTAGTCCCTGATTAAGACCTACAAGAAATTAACTTGCATCTCCTGATTGCAAATCAGACATTTTTATTAAACTAAGGCCTTACTAGATGGGAAGGCCTCGATCCTACAAACTCTTAGTTAACAGCTAAGCGCTCAAACCAGCGAGCATCCATCTACTTTCCCCGCCGTTTAGCCCAGCAAGGCGGGAAAAGCCCCGGCAGAGTATTAGTCTACGTCTTCGGATTTGCAATCCAATGTGTTCTTCACCACAGGGCTATGATAGGGAGAGGACTTAAACCTCTGTCTTCGGGGCTACAACCCACCGCCTAAGCACTCGGCCACCCTACCTGTGGCAATCACGCGCTGATTCTTCTCTACTAACCACAAAGACATTGGTACCCTTTATCTCGTATTTGGTGCCTGAGCCGGAATAGTAGGAACCGCCTTAAGCCTTCTCATTCGGGCCGAGCTAAGCCAACCCGGATCGCTTCTAGGCGACGACCAGATTTACAATGTTATCGTTACTGCTCACGCCTTTGTAATAATTTTCTTTATAGTAATGCCCATCCTTATTGGTGGATTTGGAAATTGACTCGTACCACTAATAATTGGAGCCCCAGACATGGCATTCCCTCGTATAAACAACATAAGCTTCTGACTACTACCCCCATCATTCCTGCTACTACTAGCCTCTTCTGGTGTTGAAGCTGGAGCCGGAACAGGATGGACAGTATATCCGCCTCTTGCAGGTAATTTAGCCCACGCAGGAGCATCAGTAGACCTAACAATTTTCTCACTCCATTTAGCAGGGGTCTCATCAATCCTGGGGGCCATTAATTTTATTACTACAACTATTAATATGAAGCCTCCGGCCATCTCACAATACCAAACACCTCTATTCGTCTGGTCCGTACTTGTAACCGCCGTGCTACTTCTCCTATCCCTACCAGTCTTAGCTGCTGGTATTACAATGCTTCTGACAGATCGAAATCTTAATACTACATTCTTCGACCCGGCAGGAGGAGGAGACCCAATTCTTTACCAGCACTTATTCTGATTCTTCGGTCACCCAGAAGTCTACATTCTTATTCTTCCAGGGTTTGGTATTATCTCTCACGTTGTAGCCTACTATTCAGGTAAAAAAGAACCATTTGGCTACATAGGAATGGTTTGAGCAATGATGGCTATTGGCCTTTTAGGATTCATTGTATGAGCCCATCACATGTTCACTGTTGGAATAGACGTAGACACTCGTGCATACTTTACATCCGCAACAATAATCATTGCCATTCCAACTGGTGTAAAAGTATTTAGCTGATTAGCTACACTTCATGGAGGATCAATTAAATGAGAAACTCCTATGCTCTGAGCTCTTGGGTTCATTTTCCTATTCACAGTGGGAGGACTCACAGGAATTGTTTTATCCAACTCATCCCTTGATATTGTACTCCACGACACATATTATGTAGTTGCACACTTCCACTACGTATTATCAATGGGTGCCGTATTTGCTATTATAGCAGCTTTCGTACACTGATTCCCACTACTAACCGGATATACTCTACATAGCGCCTGAACAAAAATCCACTTCGGAGTAATGTTCATTGGAGTTAACCTCACATTCTTCCCACAACACTTCCTAGGCCTAGCAGGTATGCCGCGACGATACTCTGATTATCCAGACGCCTATGCTCTGTGAAATACAGTATCATCTATTGGATCCCTAATTTCTCTAGTAGCAGTAATCATGTTCCTATTCATCCTATGAGAAGCCTTTGCCGCCAAACGAGAAGTATTATCTGTAGAACTAACTATAACAAACGTAGAATGACTTCACGGCTGCCCTCCTCCCTACCACACATACGAAGAGCCAGCATTTGTCCAAATTCAATCAAACTAACGAGAAAGGGAGGAATTGAACCCCCATATGCTGGTTTCAAGCCAGCCACATAACCACTCTGTCACTTCCTTCTAAAGACATTAGTAAAATGCAAATTACACCACCTTGTCAAGGTGGAATCGTAGGTTAAACTCCTGCATGTCTTAAGCTAAAAGCTTAATGGCACATCCAACACAACTAGGATTCCAAGACGCGGCATCACCCGTTATAGAAGAGCTTCTACACTTTCACGACCACGCACTAATAATTGTGCTCCTAATTAGCACCTTAGTGTTATATATTATTACTGCAATGGTTTCAACTAAACTTACTAACAAATATATCCTAGACTCCCAAGAAATCGAAATCGTATGAACTATTCTGCCAGCCGTTATTTTAGTCTTAATCGCCCTACCCTCACTACGCATTTTATACCTTATAGACGAAATCAACGACCCCCACCTAACAATCAAAGCAATAGGACATCAATGATACTGAAGCTACGAGTATACAGATTATGAAAACCTAGGCTTTGATTCCTACATAGTCCCAACTCAAGACCTTGCCCCAGGACAATTCCGACTCCTAGAAACCGACCATCGAATGATTGTCCCTATAGAATCCCCAGTCCGTGTCCTAGTATCCGCTGAAGATGTGCTACACTCCTGAGCTGTCCCATCTCTAGGCGTAAAAATAGACGCAGTACCAGGACGGCTAAATCAAACCGCCTTCATCGCCTCACGCCCAGGCGTATTCTATGGACAATGCTCCGAAATCTGCGGTGCCAACCACAGCTTTATACCAATCGTAGTAGAAGCAGTCCCACTAGAACATTTAGAAAACTGATCCTCATTAATACTAGAAGACGCCTCGCTAGGAAGCTAAATATTGGACAAAGCATTGGCCTTTTAAGCCAAAGATCGGTGATTCCCGACCACCCCTAGTGAAATGCCACAATTAAACCCCGGCCCTTGATTCGCAATTTTAGTATTCTCCTGACTAATTTTCCTAACTATTATTCCAACCAAAATCTTAAACCACGTCTCACCAAATGAACCAACCCCAATAAGTGCTGAAAAACACAAAACTGAATCCTGAGATTGACCATGATAGCAAGCTTCTTCGACCAATTCGCAAGCCCGTCTTACCTGGGAATCCCCCTAATTGCCATCGCAATTGCACTACCATGAGTCCTCTATCCAACCCCATCATCCCGATGAATCAACAATCGACTTATCACAATCCAAGGATGATTTATTAACCGATTTACAAACCAACTAATAATACCCCTAAATGTAGGAGGCCACAAATGAGCACTTTTATTAGCCTCATTAATAATCTTCCTAATTACCATCAACATGCTAGGCCTACTCCCATATACCTTTACACCTACAACACAACTATCACTCAACATAGGATTTGCCGTACCACTTTGACTCGCCACAGTAATTATTGGAATACGTAACCAACCAACAGTTGCACTAGGACATCTTCTACCAGAAGGAACACCTATTCCACTAATTCCAGTACTTATTATCATCGAAACAATTAGCCTATTTATCCGACCACTAGCTTTAGGAGTCCGACTCACAGCAAACCTAACCGCAGGCCACCTACTAATTCAACTAATCGCTACAGCCGTATTTGTTCTTTTACCAATAATGCCAACAGTAGCAATCCTGACCGCCACTGTACTCTTCCTACTAACACTATTAGAAGTTGCAGTAGCAATAATTCAAGCCTATGTATTTGTACTCCTCCTAAGTCTATATCTACAAGAAAACATCTAATGGCCCACCAAGCACATGCCTATCATATAGTCGATCCAAGCCCATGACCCCTAACCGGAGCCATCGCTGCATTACTAATAACATCCGGCTTAGCAATCTGATTCCACTTCCACTCAACAACACTAATAACTCTAGGATTAATCCTCTTACTCCTCACAATATACCAATGATGACGAGACATTATCCGAGAAGGGACCTTCCAAGGCCACCACACACCCCCTGTACAAAAAGGACTACGATACGGAATAATCCTATTTATTACTTCCGAGGTCTTCTTCTTCCTTGGATTCTTCTGAGCCTTTTACCACTCAAGCTTAGCACCAACACCAGAACTAGGAGGATGCTGACCCCCCACAGGAATTATCCCACTAGACCCCTTCGAAGTACCACTTCTTAACACAGCCGTACTACTAGCATCAGGAGTTACAGTAACATGAGCTCACCACAGCATCATAGAAGGAGAACGAAAACAAGCAATCCAATCCTTAGCATTAACTATTCTACTAGGACTCTACTTCACTGCTCTCCAAGCTATGGAATATTACGAAGCACCATTCACAATTGCAGACGGAGTTTATGGCTCAACATTCTTCGTAGCCACAGGATTCCACGGACTGCACGTCATCATTGGATCATCTTTCCTGGCCGTATGTTTCCTACGCCAAGTCCAATACCACTTCACATCCGAACATCACTTTGGCTTTGAAGCCGCCGCCTGATACTGACATTTCGTCGACGTAGTATGACTATTCCTCTACGTATCCATCTACTGATGAGGCTCATAAATCTTTCTAGTATTAAAGTTAGTATAAGTGACTTCCAATCACACGGTCTTGGTTAAATCCCAAGGAAAGATAATGAATCTAATTATAACCATTCTAGTTATTACAGTGGCCCTATCCCTTATTCTAGCAATTGTATCCTTCTGACTGCCACAGATAAACCCAGACGCAGAAAAATTATCCCCCTACGAATGTGGATTCGACCCACTAGGATCTGCCCGACTACCTTTCTCCCTACGCTTCTTCCTGGTAGCAATCCTATTTTTACTCTTTGACCTAGAAATTGCCCTCCTTCTCCCCCTTCCCTGAGGAGACCAACTCCACAACCCAACCGGAACATTCTTCTGAGCCACAACAGTCTTAATCTTACTAACTCTTGGCCTAATTTATGAATGAACTCAAGGTGGCTTAGAATGAGCAGAATAGGGAGTTAGTCCAAAACAAGACCTCTGATTTCGGCTCAGAAAATCGTGGTTAAATTCCACGACCCCCTTATGACACCCGTACATTTTAGCTTTAGCTCAGCATTCATTCTAGGACTAATAGGACTAGCATTCCACCGCACACACTTATTATCCGCACTACTCTGCTTAGAAGGAATAATGTTATCCCTATTCATTGCACTAGCCCTATGAGCACTACAATTCGAATCCACAGGATTTTCTACAGCCCCAATATTACTCTTAGCCTTCTCCGCCTGTGAGGCAAGCACAGGCTTAGCACTACTAGTTGCCACAGCCCGCACTCATGGAACCGACCGCTTACAAAACCTAAACCTACTACAATGCTAAAAGTACTAATCCCCACAATCATGCTATTTCCAACAATTTGACTAGTCTCCCCTAAATGACTATGGACAACTACAACCGCACACAGCCTCTTAATTGCCTTCATTAGCCTAACATGACTAAAATGAACATCAGAAACAGGATGAACCTCCTCCAACATATACCTGGCCACAGACCCACTATCAACCCCCCTCCTTGTACTAACATGCTGATTACTTCCACTAATAATTTTAGCCAGCCAAAACCATATTAACCCCGAACCAATTAGCCGACAACGCTCATACATTACACTCCTCGCCTCACTACAAACTTTCCTAATTATAGCATTCGGTGCCACCGAAATCATTATATTCTACATCATATTTGAAGCCACACTAATCCCAACCCTTATCATTATCACCCGATGAGGAAATCAAACCGAACGCCTAAATGCAGGAACTTACTTTTTATTTTATACCCTAGCAGGATCCCTTCCGCTTTTAGTTGCCCTACTCCTACTCCAACAATCCACAGGAACTCTATCAATATTAGTACTACAATATTCACAACCACTACAGCTTAACTCTTGAGGCCACATAATCTGATGAGCCGGCTGCTTAATTGCATTCCTAGTAAAAATACCCCTGTACGGAGTACACTTATGGCTTCCAAAAGCACACGTAGAAGCTCCAGTAGCAGGATCCATAGTACTTGCAGCAGTGTTGCTAAAACTAGGGGGATACGGAATGATACGCATAATAGTTATATTAGACCCACTATCAAAAGAACTCGCCTACCCATTCATTATCCTAGCCCTCTGAGGAATCATTATAACCGGATCAATTTGCCTCCGACAAACAGACCTAAAATCTCTAATCGCTTACTCATCAGTCAGCCACATAGGCTTAGTAGCAGGAGGAATCCTAATCCAAACCCCATGAGGATTCTCAGGAGCAATTATTCTAATAATTGCCCACGGATTAGTATCCTCAGCATTATTCTGTCTAGCCAACACAGCATATGAACGAACCCATAGCCGAACAATAATTCTCGCCCGAGGACTACAAGTAATCTTCCCATTAACCGCAGTCTGATGATTCATCGCCAATCTCGCAAACTTAGCACTCCCACCCCTACCCAATCTAATAGGAGAACTCATGATTATCACAACCCTATTTAACTGATCACCATGAACAATCCTATTAACAGGACTAGGAACATTAATTACAGCCGGCTACTCCCTATATATGTTCCTCATATCACAACGAGGTCCAACGCCAAACCACATTACAGGACTCCAACCATTCCACACCCGAGAACACCTACTAATAACCATACATTTAATCCCAGTCCTCCTCCTAGTAACAAAGCCAGAACTCATATGAGGATGATGCTACTGTAAGTATAGTTTAACCAAAATATTAGATTGTGATTCTAAAGACAGGAGTTAAAATCCCCTTACTCACCAAGGAAGTACAGAAAATAGTAAGCACTGCTAATCCTTACCTACCATGGTTAAAGTCCGTGGCTTCCTTGCGCTTTTAAAGGATAACAGTTCATCCGTTGGTCTTAGGAACCAAAAACTCTTGGTGCAAATCCAAGTGGAAGCTAAAATGGCATTAATCATACACTCATCACTCCTTCTAATCTTCTCTATCTTAGTATACCCACTAATCACCACATTAAACCCAAACCAACAAGAATCCAAACTAGCAGAAATAACCAAAACCGCCGTTAGCTCCGCATTCTTTATTAGCCTCCTGCCACTAATAATCTTCCTTAACCTAAAAACAGAAGGCATTATTACAAACTGACACTGAATAAACACCCAAACATTTGACATCAATATTAGCTTCAAATTTGACCACTACTCCCTAATCTTTGTCCCAATTGCCCTATACGTTACCTGGTCAATCCTAGAATTTGCACTATGATACATACACTCCGACCCCAATATTAACCGATTCTTTAAATACCTACTCACATTCCTAGTAGCTATAATTATTCTAGTTACAGCTAACAACATATTCCAACTATTCATCGGCTGAGAAGGAGTAGGAATCATGTCATTCCTCCTAATCGGATGATGACACGGGCGAGCAGACGCTAATACAGCAGCCCTCCAAGCCGTCATCTATAACCGAGTAGGAGACATCGGACTAATCATAACCATAGCCTGATTCGCAATAAACCTCAACTCCTGAGAAATTCAACAAATCTTTACCCTATCAAAAAGCTTCGACATAACAATTCCCCTAATAGGACTCGCCTTAGCGGCAACAGGAAAATCAGCCCAATTTGGCCTTCACCCATGACTTCCATCCGCCATAGAAGGTCCTACGCCAGTATCCGCCCTACTCCACTCAAGCACTATAGTCGTTGCAGGAATCTTCCTATTAATCCGCCTTCACCCCCTAATAGAAGATAACCAACTAGCACTAACAATTTGCCTCTGCTTAGGAGCATTAACCTCACTATTTACAGCCACCTGCGCTCTGACCCAAAATGATATCAAAAAAGTCGTAGCTTTTTCAACATCAAGCCAACTAGGCCTAATAATAGTCACAATCGGACTAAACCAACCACAACTAGCATTCCTCCATATTTGCACACACGCCTTCTTCAAGGCCATATTATTCCTCTGTTCAGGATCAATTATCCACAACCTAAATGATGAACAAGACATCCGAAAAATAGGCGGACTATTCAACATCATACCTGCCACCTCAACCTACTTCACAATCGGCAGCTTAGCCTTAACAGGAACCCCCTTCCTAGCAGGATTCTTCTCAAAAGACGCAATCATCGAAGCCCTAAACACCTCCTACCTAAACGCCTGGGCCCTAATCCTCACACTAATTGCCACATCATTTACCGCAGTTTACAGCTTCCGACTAGTATACTTCGTAACTATAGGAACCCCACGATTCCTGCCCCTATCCCCAATTAACGAAAATAACCCACTAGTAATTAACTCAATCAAACGACTTGCCTGAGGAAGCATCATTGCAGGCTTCATCATCACACACAACTTCCTACCAATAAAAACACCAATCATAACAATACCAACCACCCTTAAAATAGCAGCCCTCCTAGTAACTATTACAGGCCTACTAGTAGCCATAGACCTGGCCAACATAACAAGCAAACAAGTAAAAATTACTCCAATAATCCCCACACACCACTTCTCAAACATACTAGGATTCTTCCCCGCAATCACCCACCGACTCCTTCCAAAACTTAAACTCACCCTAGGACAATCAGCCGCTACTCAACTAGACAAAACATGACTTGAGACCATTGGGCCAAAAGGCCTAGCACTAACACAAACAATTCTAGCAAAAATTACAAACGACATCACACGAGGAATAATTAAAACATACCTAACCATCTTCCTCCTAACCCTAATCTTAGCCACTATCCCAGTCCTACTCTAAACCGCTCGAAGAGTCCCACGACCCAAACCACGAGTAAGCTCTAACACAACAAGCAAGGTTAAAAGCAACACCCAAGCACAAATAACTAACATCCCACCACCAGACGAATATATAACAGCCACACCACTAATATCCCCACGCAAAACAGAAAATTCCTTCAATCCATCAACAACCACTCAAGAACCCTCATATCAACCCCCTCAAAAAAGCCCCGCTACTAAACCAACCCCTAACAAATAAATCAAAACATACCCCAACACAGAACGACTACCCCAAGCCTCCGGGAAAGGCTCAGCAGCCAAAGCTGCTGAATAAGCAAAAACTACAAGCATCCCCCCCAAATAAATTAAAAAAAGGACCAACGACAAAAAAGAGCCACCATGACCAACTAAAACCCCACACCCAACCCCAGCTGCAACCACCAACCCAAAAGCAGCAAAATAAGGGGTAGGATTAGAAGCAACAGCAACTAAACCTACAACTAAAGCCATCAATAACAAAAACATAAAATAGGTCATAATTCTTGCTCAGACTTTAACCGAGACCAATGACTTGAAGAACCACCGTTGTTATTCAACTACAAGAACCACTAATGGCAAGCCTACGAAAAACACACCCCCTCATTAAAATCGCTAACGACGCACTAGTCGACCTACCAGCACCATCTAACATTTCAGCATGATGAAACTTTGGATCCCTATTAGGATTATGCTTAATTACTCAAATCCTAACCGGACTATTTCTAGCAATACACTACACCTCAGACATTTCAACCGCATTCTCGTCAGTAACCCACATCTGCCGAGACGTCAACTACGGCTGACTAATTCGTAACATACACGCCAACGGAGCATCATTCTTCTTTATCTGCATCTACATACACATCGCCCGAGGCCTATACTACGGATCCTACTTATACAAAGAAACCTGAAACATTGGCGTAGTCCTCCTACTACTAGTCATAATAACAGCTTTCGTCGGCTACGTTCTCCCATGAGGACAAATATCCTTCTGAGGTGCTACAGTAATTACAAACCTACTATCTGCCGTACCTTACATAGGAGACATACTAGTTCAATGAATCTGAGGTGGCTTCTCAGTAGACAATGCAACACTAACACGATTCTTCGCATTCCATTTCTTACTACCATTTGTTATCGCCGCCGCAACCATCATCCACCTCTTATTCCTCCACGAAACAGGTTCAAACAACCCAATCGGACTGAACTCAGACGCAGATAAAATCTCCTTCCACCCATACTTCACATACAAAGACCTCCTCGGATTCGTAATTATACTTCTAGCCCTCACACTACTCGCACTATTCTCCCCAAACTTATTAGGAGACCCAGAAAACTTCACCCCCGCAAACCCCCTAGTTACCCCTCCACACATCAAACCAGAATGATACTTCCTGTTTGCCTACGCCATTTTACGATCGATTCCCAACAAATTAGGAGGCGTCCTCGCATTACTATTCTCAATCCTAGTACTAATAGTAGTACCACTCCTGCACACCTCAAAACAACGAGGACTAACATTCCGCCCAATTACTCAATTCCTATTCTGAACCCTAGTGGCAGACATAGCTATTTTAACATGAATTGGAGGCATACCAGTAGAACACCCATTCATTATCATTGGACAAATCGCATCCGTGCTATACTTTGCACTATTCCTCATTTTTATCCCACTAGCAGGATGATTAGAAAATAAAGCACTAGAATGAGCTTGCCCTAGTAGCTTAGCCTAAAAGCATCGGTCTTGTAATCCGAAGATCGGAGGTTAAACTCCTCCCTAGCGCCCAGAAAAGAGAGATTTTAACTCCCACCCCTGGCTCCCAAAGCCAGAATTCTAAACTAAACTATTCTCTGGGGTAAATCATCCCTATATGGTTTAGTACATAATATGTATAATATTACATTAATGTATTAGTACATCTATGTATTATCACCAACTCATTTTTTTAACCATAAAGCAGGTACTAATTTTTAAGGTATACATAAAGCATATTATCAAAATTCAGAAGTTATATTATTTCAACTTGAGAAATAGATTATTCCCCAAAAATTTTGACCTCAAATATTTCCCTTGGTATTCTAGTTAAAAATTTATTCAACTATATTAATGTAGTAAGAAACCACCAATATAATTATATAAAGGCATATCATGCATGATAGGGTCAGGGACAATAATTGTGAGGGTTACACAATATGAACTATTACTGGCATCTGGTTCCTATTTCAGGGTCATAAATTGTAACTTCCCTCCTAAATTAATTATACTGGCATCTGATTAATGGTGTAGTACATATGTCTCGTTACCCACCATGCCGAGCATTCTTTTATATGCATAACGTATCTCTTTCTGGTTTCCTTTCATTTGGCATCTCAGAGTGCAAATTCAAATATTAATTAAGGTTGAACATTTTTCCTGCTTGCGATAATATATGTTAATTATTATAAGACATAATTTATAACATTACATTTTACTAAATCAAGTGCATAACATAATCATCTCTTGTTCAACTATATCTATATTATAGTGCCCCTTTGGTTTTTGCGCGACAAACCCCCCTACCCCCCTACGCTCAGCAAATCCTGTTTTCCTTGTCAAACCCCGAAACCAAGGAGGACTCGAGAACGTGTTAAGCCAACAAGTTGAGATATAGGTTAGCTATCCACATTATATATATATATATATATATATATGCATCAATTTTTACATTTTTCCAACCCAACATTAACCTAAAAAGCCGGATAAAAACTTTACAAAAAATAACTCAACACTAAATATTCTAATATTATAACTA